TTAAAAATAAGCTAAAATAAGCTTTTGGGTTCATACCCCAAATATAAAGGAAATACCTTTTTTTTAAAAATAAAGTGCCTGATAAAAGGATTATTCTGATAGGATAAATAATGTAATTTCTTTACCTTTATTATATTTTATAGAATTAAACTATACCCTATAATTTCAAAAATTATCGTGCATCTTACACTAAAATATAATTTATATAATATGAATTAAATTATTCATTAAGATTCATTTTCTTATTTTAAATTTTACTTATAATAAACTCTAATAAAATATTTTTTATATTTATTTTATGTTTTAGTACATTAATTTCTATTTCTGCAAATTCATGACTAGGTTGTTGAATTGGATTAGAAATTAACTTAATAAGATTTATCCCCCTAATTTCAAACCCCAATAATTTACTAAATTCAGAAGCTTCGCTAAAATATTTTTTAACTCAATCTATTGCTTCAATTAATTTTCTATTTTCAATTTTATTAAATTTATTAATTATAAAAAATTTTTTAATTGATAATTTTATCTCTATTCTTATTAATTCATCAATATTAATAAAAATAGGATCAGTTCCTTTTCATTTTTGATTCCCTAATATTATAGAAGGTTTATCGTGATTAAACTGTTTCATTTTAATAACATGACAAAAAATTACCCCCATAATTTTATTATCATATTACTTAAATTTAAATTTTTTATTATTTGTAATAATTTTAAATGTAATTATTGGAACTATTGGAAGTTTCAATCAAACTTCATTACGAAAATTAATAGCATTTTCCTCTATTAATAATTTAGGGTGAATGCTCTCGGCTTTAATAATTAGAGAAAATTTATGAATAATATATTTTATTTTTTATTCATTTTTTATTTCTTTCTTATGTTTTTTATTTTATATTATAAATACTTTTTATATTAATCAATTATTTAATTTTAATTTAAATTTTTCAATTAAAATATCAATTATAATTAATTTTCTATCACTAGGAGGTTTACCTCCATTTTTAGGATTTTTCCCTAAATGAATAATTATTAACTATCTTTTAATAAATAATTTATTTATTATTACTTTTATTTTTATAATAACAAGATTAATTATATTATTTGTTTATATTCGTATTATTTATACATCTTTTATATTTTTTTCAATTAAATTAAAATGATTTAAAATTTTTATTAAAAATAACTATTTTATTGTTATTAATTTTTTTAGATTTATTTCTTTATTAGGAATAATTATTAGAACTTTTTTTTTCATATAAGGTTTTAAGTTAAATTAAACTAATAATCTTCAAAATTATTTATAAAGAAATATTCTTTAAGCCTTAGTAATTTATACACCATAAAATTTGCAATTTTATATCATTATTGAATATAAGACTAAAACTTAATAAAAGAGATATTTCTCGTTAATAAATTTACAATTTATCGCTTATAACTCAGCCATTTTATTTATTAATTAGCGAAAATGATTATTTTCTACAAATCATAAAGATATTGGTACTTTATATTTTATTTTTGGAATTTGAGCAGGAATAGTAGGAACATCTCTTAGTTTATTAATTCGAACTGAATTAGGAAATCCAGGTTCATTAATTGGAGATGATCAAATTTACAATACTATTGTTACAGCTCATGCTTTTATTATAATTTTCTTTATAGTTATACCTATTATAATTGGAGGATTTGGAAATTGATTAGTACCCCTAATATTAGGAGCCCCTGATATAGCTTTCCCCCGAATAAATAATATAAGATTTTGACTCCTACCCCCATCATTAATACTACTAATTTCAAGAAGAATTGTCGAAAATGGAGCAGGAACAGGATGAACAGTATACCCACCACTTTCATCTAATATTGCTCATGGAGGTTCTTCTGTTGATTTAGCAATTTTTTCACTTCATTTAGCTGGAATTTCATCAATTTTAGGGGCAATTAATTTCATTACTACAATTATTAACATACGAATTAATAATTTATCATTTGATCAAATACCTTTATTTGTTTGAGCAGTAGGAATTACAGCTTTACTTTTACTCTTATCATTACCTGTTTTAGCGGGAGCTATTACTATACTACTTACTGATCGAAATATTAATACTTCTTTCTTTGATCCTGCTGGAGGAGGAGATCCTATTCTCTATCAACATTTATTTTGATTTTTTGGTCACCCTGAAGTTTATATTCTTATTCTTCCAGGATTTGGAATAATTTCCCATATTATTTCCCAAGAAAGAGGAAAAAAAGAAACTTTCGGTTGTTTAGGTATAATTTATGCCATAATAGCAATTGGATTATTAGGATTTATTGTATGAGCTCATCATATATTTACTGTAGGAATAGATATTGATACACGAGCTTATTTTACTTCAGCAACTATAATTATTGCCGTTCCAACTGGAATTAAAATTTTTAGATGATTAGCAACTTTACACGGAACACAAATTAATTACAGTCCTTCTATATTATGAAGATTAGGATTTATTTTCTTATTTACTGTAGGAGGATTAACTGGAGTAGTTTTAGCCAACTCTTCAATTGATATTACATTACATGATACTTATTATGTAGTTGCTCATTTTCATTATGTTTTATCTATAGGTGCAGTATTTGCCATTTTTGGGGGATTTGTTCACTGATATTCTCTATTTACTGGATTAACTATAAATGATTACTTATTAAAAATTCAATTTATTTCTATATTTATTGGAGTAAATTTAACTTTTTTCCCCCAACATTTTTTAGGTTTAGCAGGAATACCTCGACGATACTCTGATTACCCAGATAGATTTGTTTCTTGAAATATTATTTCTTCATTTGGATCATATATTTCTTTACTTTCAATAATAATAATAGTTATTATTGTTTGAGAATCTATAATTAACCAACGAATTATTTTATTTACCTTAAATATACCATCTTCTATTGAATGATATCAAAACCTACCTCCAGCAGAACATTCATATAATGAACTCCCTATTTTAAGTAACTTCTAATATGGCAGATTATATGTAATGGATTTAAACCCCATTTATAAAGGAATTATCCTTTTTTTAGAATTGGCAACATGATCTAATCTTAATTATCAAAATGGCGCATCTCCTCTTATAGAACAAATTATTTTTTTTCACGATCATACAATAATTATTTTAATTATAATTACTATTTTAGTTTCATATTTAATATTAAGTTTATTTTTTAATTCATATGTTAATCGATTTTTATTAGAAAGTCAAATAATTGAATTAATTTGAACTATTCTACCAGCAATTATTTTAATTTTTATTGCATTACCTTCTCTTCGTTTATTATATCTTTTAGATGAACTTAATAATCCTTTAATTACATTAAAATCTATCGGTCATCAATGATATTGAAGATATGAATATTCTGATTTCTCTAATATTGAATTTGACTCTTATATAATTAATTCTCCAGAAAATATTAATAATTTTCGCTTATTAGATGTTGATAATCGTATTATTCTCCCTATTAATAATCAAATTCGAATTTTAATTACTGCTACTGATGTAATTCATTCATGAACTATTCCTTCTTTAGGAATTAAAGTTGATGCTAATCCTGGTCGATTAAACCAAACAAGATTTTTTATCAATCGACCTGGACTTTTTTTTGGTCAATGTTCAGAAATTTGTGGGGCAAATCATAGATTTATACCTATTGTAATTGAAAGAGTTACAATTAAAAATTTTATTAATTGAATTAATAATTATTCATTAGATGACTGAAAGCAAGTATTGGTCTCTTAAACCACTTCATAGTAAATTAGCAATTACTTCTAATGAAAGAATTAGTTAATACATAACATAAATATGTCAAATTTAAATTATTACCTTAGTAATATTCTTTTATCCCACAAATAATACCTATTAATTGAATTTTTTCTTTTTTCTTTTTTTTATGTATTTTTATTATTTTTATAATTATAAATTATTTTATTTTTAATTATAAATTTAATCTTAATAATAAAATAAAGTCAACTAAAAATATTAATATTTTAACTTGAAAATGATAAATAACTTATTTTCAATTTTTGACCCCTCTACTAATTTATTCAATCTTTCCTTAAACTGAATTAGAATTTTCATTGGTATATTTTTTATACCTTACTCCTTTTGATTTATGCCAAATCGACATTTTATAATATGAAATTTTATTTCAAATAAATTACATAACGAATTTAAAACTTTATTAGGACCTAATAGCTTTAATGGATCAACTTTTATCTTTGTATCATTATTTTTTTTCATTTTATTTAATAATTTTTTAGGTTTATTTCCCTATATTTTTACTAGTACTAGACATTTAAATATATCCTTATCACTATCTTTAACTTTATGACTTAGTTTTATAATCTATGGATGAATTAATAACACTCAACATATACTTATTCATTTAATTCCCCAAGGAACTCCAACAATTTTAATACCTTTTATAGTATTAATTGAAACTATTAGAAATATTATTCGACCAGGAACTTTAGCAGTACGATTAACAGCTAATATAATTGCTGGACACCTATTACTAACATTATTAAGAAGAACTGGAAATAACATATCTTCTTATTTATTAATTATTTTAATTTTTAGTCAAATTCTATTATTAATTTTAGAATCAGCAGTAGCTATTATTCAAGCTTATGTAATTTCTACTTTAAGAACTCTTTATTCTAGTGAAGTAAACTAATGTCACTTAATCACAACCATCCATTTCATTTAGTTGACTATAGACCTTGACCTTTAACTGGAGCTATTGGAGTTATAACTTTAGTTACAGGTTTAGTAAAATGATTTCATAACTTTAATATAAACTTATTAATTCTAGGATATATTATTGTATTATTAACCATATATCAATGATGACGAGATATTTGCCGTGAAGGAACTTTCCAAGGTAAACATACAATTTTAGTTACAAAAGGTCTTCGATGGGGAATAATCTTATTTATTGTCTCAGAAGTCTTTTTTTTTATTTCTTTTTTTTGAGCTTTTTTTCATAGTAGTTTATCACCAAATATTGAAATTGGAGCTATATGACCCCCTATAAGAATTATTGCATTTAACCCTTTTCAAATTCCTCTACTTAATACTATTATTTTAATTACATCAGGTATTACAGTAACATGAGCTCACCATGCTCTTATAGAAAATAATTTTACTCAAATAACTCAAAGTTTATTTATTACAGTTATTTTAGGAATTTATTTTACTATTCTTCAAGCTTATGAATATTTAGAAGCCCCATTTTCAATTGCTGACAGAGTTTATGGATCAACTTTCTTCATAGCAACAGGATTTCATGGTTTACATGTTATTATTGGAACAATTTTCTTATTTACATGTTTTATTCGTCATTTAAATAATCATTTTTCTAAGACACATCACTTTGGATTTGAAGCAGCAGCATGATATTGACATTTTGTTGATGTAGTATGATTATTTCTTTACATTTCAATTTATTGATGAGGAAATTAATTATTTATATAATATATTTAGTATATTTGACTTCCAATCAAAAAGTTTAATTATTTTTAATATAAATAATCATTATTTTAATAATTATATCAATAATATTAATTTTAATTTCTATTATTTTAATAACTATTTCATTTATCATCTCCAAAAAATCTTCCCTTGACCGTGAAAAATGTTCCCCCTTTGAATGTGGATTTGACCCTAAATGTATTGCTCGAATTCCTTTTTCTTTACATTTTTTTTTAATTACTATAATTTTTCTTATTTTTGACGTAGAAATTGCCCTAATTTTCCCAATTATTTCAAACTTCCTAATAGTTAACTTTTTTATTTGATACAAAATTAGTTTTTTTTTTATTATTATTCTTTTAATTGGTTTATATCATGAATGAAATCAAAATATGTTAAATTGAGCAAATTAAACAACTAAGGATTATAGTTTATTAAAAACATTTGATTTGCATTCAAAAAATATTGAAATTCAATTTATCTTAAATAAGAAGCAATCCTGCATTTAATTTCGACTTAAAAGATAGAATAAATTTATTCCTTATTTAAATTTATTAATTGAAACCAAAATAGAGGTATATCACTGTTAATGATAAAATTGAATAATAATTCCAATTAGAAATATACAGTAATTAGGCTGCTAACTTAATTCATAGTGATTCATTTCATTAATATTTCTTTATTTATATAGTTTATTAAAACATTACATTTTCATTGTAAAAATAAAGAAAATTCTTTTATAAATATTTAAAGATTTAAAAAATCACCCTAATATCTTCAATATTATACTCTAATTTTAAGCTATTTAAATATAATATAACTATAATAATATAAATTATTATTCATAAAACAAATCTAAATAAATAAATTTTAAAATTATTTATTTGATAAACATAATAAATAACTGAATAACGTTTAATAATATTATATATTCCCTGTCTTTCAAATAATTCTCTTCACCCTATATCAATATTTTTTATTAATTTACCTCTTAATCTTAAAAATTTATAATTTAAACCATAAGTAGATAATCTAGGTATAAATCATATAACAGTTAAAAATATTCTTAAACTATAAGTTATTAAAAATTTATTAATAGAATAAATTTTCATATTTCTAATTAAATAACCTATTAATAAACCCATTAATCTAACATAAATTACTATTATTTTTATATTAAAAGGTAAATAAATTATATAAGGATAAGAAAAAATTATTCAACTTAAAAATCTTCCCGATACTAATCTCATAAATAATAACATAAATATACTTTTTAATATAATATAATCCTCATCATATAAATTATAAATACTTAATAAATTAAAATCATTTACTATTAAATATATTAATAATCGAATAGTATAAAATATAGTTAACCCAGTAGAAACATAATATAAATAAAAAATTAATAAATTTAAATTTCTTATTCTAACCATCTCTAAAACCATATCCTTTGAATAAAATCCAGCTAAAAAAGGAATCCCACATAATGCTAAATTTGAAATATTTATGCATAATGAAGTTAAAGGAATATATAATCTTACACCCCCCATTATACGAATATCTTGATTATCATTTATTATATGAATAATTACCCCAGCACATATAAATAATAAAGCTTTAAATATAGCATGAGTTAATAAATGAAAAAAAGCTAAATCTCTAAATCCTATTCTTAAAATTCTTATTATTAAACCCAATTGACTTAATGTAGATAAAGCAATAATTTTTTTTAAATCATATTCATAATTAGCACATACCCCAGCTATAAATATAGTTAATCCAGAAACTAATAATAAAAACTTTAAAAAAAATAAATCAACTAATAATATATTAAATCGAATTAATAAATAAACACCAGCAGTAACTAAAGTAGATGAATGAACTAAAGCAGAAACAGGAGTAGGAGCTGCTATAGCAGCTGGTAATCAAGAACTAAAAGGAATTTGAGCTCTTTTAGTTATAGCAGCTAAAATTACTAATAAACCAACAATTTGCATTGAATAATCATTTCTTATAAAATTTATATAAAAAATATAATTTCATCTTCCATAATTTATTATTCAAGAAATTAAAATTAAAATCATTACATCACCAATACGATTTGATAATGCTGTTAATATACCAGCATTATAAGATTTAATATTTTGATAAAAAATAATCAAACAATAAGAAACTAAACCTAATCCATCTCATCCTAAAAAAATTCTAATTATATTTGGACTAATAATCAATAAAATTATAGAAAAAACAAATAATAAAACTAATAAAATAAAACGATTTAAATTTAACTCAGATCTCATATATCTTTTTCTATAATAAATTACAGAAGATGAAATTAAAGAAACAAATATTATAAATAATAAAGATATTCAATCTAATAAAATAGATATTACAATATTTATTGAATTAAAAGAAATAATTTCCCACTCTAAAAATAAATTAATATTATTCATAATAAAATAAATTATTCTAAAAAAATTAATTAATATAAAAAAAAATAAAAAAAAAAATCTAATAAAACAAATAGAGTATTTATAAATGATTTAAAATGATATATTTTCATATTTTTGACTCCACAAATCAATATTTTTTTTTAAATTATTTAAATAAAATCAAATTATTCTATAATCAATCTTTAAAACTAAAATATTTAAAGGCAATCAATGTAATATTAATATTAAATATTCTCGAGATACCCCACTATAAAATCTATAAATTCTCATATTATATTTTCCATGTTGGGTAAAAGAATAAAGATATAATCTATACCCAGCTCTAAAAAAAGAAATTCCCATTAATATTAATATTCTTAACCAAGATCATCTCACTAATCTATTAATTAATCTAATTTCCCCTATTAAATTTAATGAAGGAGGAGCAGCCATATTTGATGATAAAAATAAAAATCACCATAAACTTATCGAAGGTATAAAATTTATTAAACCCTTATTTAAAAATAATCTTCGTCTTCTTATTCGCTCATATATAATATTTGATAAGCAAAATATCCCTGAAGAACATAAACCATGACCAATTATCAAAATATAAGCACCTAAAAACCCTCAATAATTTATTGTTATAATACCCCCAATTACAAGTCTTATATGAGCAACTGATGAATAAGCAATTAAAGATTTTATATCAACTTGACAAAAACATTTTAATCTAATATAAAATCCACCAATTAATCTAATAATAATTCAAATAAATCCCATTTTTATATTAATTTTTTGTAAAATAATTAAAATTCGCAACAATCCATAACCCCCTAATTTTAATATAATAGCAGCTAAAATTATAGAACCAGAAATAGGAGCTTCTACATGAGCCTTAGGTAATCATAAGTGAACAAAATATATTGGTATTTTTACTAAAAAAGCTATTACTATTCTTAAATATAATAATATTATATTATAATCATAAAATTTTAAAAAATATATAGTTATATAATTTATTTTATTATAAATATAAAAAATTCCTAATAACAAAGGTAAAGAAACAAATAGAGTATAAAACAATAAATATATTCCTGCTTGAATCCGTTCTGGTTGATACCCTCAACCAATAATTAATATTAACGTAGGAATTAAACTCCCCTCAAAAAATAAATAAAATAAAAATAAATTTATTACTCTAAAAGTTAAATATAATATGATTATTAATAAAATAATATTTAACAAAAAAAAATTTGAATAAAAATTTGTTTTTAATAAATTTTCTCTAGCTATAATTATTAAAAATCTAATTCAAAATCTCAATAAAATTAACCCATAAGAAATAATATCACAACCTAATATATAACTTAAATTAGAAAAATTTTCAATATTTAAATTTAAATTTATAAATATAAAAGATATTAATATAACTATTATTTGAACCAATCAAAACATATTTTTTTTAAAACATAATGGAATTATAAAAATTATTATTATTAAAAATTTTAACATTAAATTAAATTATACCCTTGAAAATAATCATTACCATGAGTTCGAATTATTGAAACTAAAATAGACAACCCTAATGCCCCCTCACAAACAGAAAATACTATAAAAACTATTAATATATATATATTATTATCAATTATTATTAAATATATTATAAAAAAAAAAAAAATTCTTAAAACAATAAATTCTAATCTTAACAATACAATTAATAAATGTTTATGTTTTGAAACAAAAATTATATTACCAACTAAATACATTATAAAAACAATTAATATATTTATTATCATTTGTTTTTAATTAAATATTATATATATATATATATATATATATATATATATATATATATGTTTTTATAGTTTAAAAAAAACTTTGGTCTTGTAAGTCAAAAATAAGATTTCTTCTTTAAAAACTTCAAAGAAAAAGAATTTCTTTATCTATAATTTCCAAAATTATTATTTTTATAAACTATTCTTTGAAATTACAAAAATATTCTTATCAATATTATTAATTTTTATTTCAATTTATATATTTTTTTTAAACCATCCATTTTCCATAGGATTAATAATTCTAATTCAAACCCTACTAATATGCTTATTATCGAGCATGTTAATTAATACGTATTGATTTTCTTATATTTTATTTTTAATTTTTTTAGGAGGTTTATTAGTATTATTTATTTATGTGTCAAGAATTGCTTCAAATGAACTATTTAAAATTTCTATTTTTAATAAAAGTTTTTTTTTTATTATATTTTTTATATTATTAATTAGTTTTATTTTTAAAAATAACTTACTTTGAATAAATTTTTCTTTTAATGATGAAATAATTAACTCTTTCAACTTATTTTTATTTTTTAATAACGAATTTAATACTAATCTATCAAAATTATATAATGAACAAACTTATTTACTAACATTAATAATAATTATTTATTTATTTATTACTCTTATTGCAGTAGTAAAAATTACAAATATTTTCTTTGGACCCCTTCGTTCTCTTAATTAAACTAATGATAAACATTTTTAAACCTATTCGTAAATCTCATCCCGTAATTAAAATTATAAATAACTCATTAGTTGATTTACCTTCTCCTTCTAATATTTCATCTTGATGAAATTTCGGATCTCTTCTTGGTTTATGTTTAATAACTCAAATCATTACAGGATTATTTTTAACTATATACTATACTGCTAATATTGAATTAGCTTTTTATAGAGTTAATTATATTTGCCGAGATGTTAATTATGGGTGATTAATTCGTACTTTACACGCTAATGGAGCATCTTTTTTTTTTATTTGTATTTATTTTCATATTGGCCGAGGAATTTATTATGAATCTTTTAATTTCAAGTATACCTGATTCGTAGGTGTTATTATTTTATTTTTACTTATAGCAACAGCATTCATAGGTTATGTTTTACCTTGAGGACAAATATCCTTCTGAGGAGCAACAGTAATTACCAATTTATTATCAGCTATCCCATACTTAGGAAATATACTAGTAAATTGAATTTGAGGGGGATTTGCCGTAGACAATGCAACTCTTACTCGATTTTATACCTTCCATTTTTTATTACCTTTTATTATTCTAATAATAACAATAATTCATTTATTATTTCTTCATCAAACAGGATCTAATAATCCTTTAGGTATTAATAGAAACTTAGATAAAATCCCTTTTCACCCCTTTTTTGTATTTAAAGACTTAATTGGATTTATTGTTTTAATTTTTTTATTAATTTTACTAACACTAACTAATCCATATCTTTTAGGGGATCCTGATAATTTTATCCCAGCAAATCCCTTAGTCACCCCTATTCATATTCAACCAGAATGATATTTCTTATTTGCCTATGCAATTTTACGATCAATTCCCAATAAATTAGGAGGTGTAATTGCCTTAGTCATATCTATTTTAATTTTAGTTATTTTACCTTTTACCTTCAATAAAAAAATTCAAGGAATTCAATTTTACCCAATTAACCAAATTCTATTTTGATCAATAATTTCAATTATTATCTTACTAACTTGAATTGGAGCTCGATCAGTTGAAATTCCCTATATCTTCACAGGACAATTATTAACAGTATTATATTTCTCTTACTTTATTATTAACCCAATTTTAAATAAAATTTGAGATAAATTAATTTTTAATTTTTAATTAATGAGCTTGTTATAAGCATTTGTTTTGAAAACTTAAGAAAGAATATTTTATTCTATTAATTTATACTAAAATTATTTTATTAATTTAAAAATATTTTTAGGCCTAAATAAAATAAAATATAATTCAAAGAAACAGGTAAATATCTCTTTCAACATAAATACATTAATTTATCATAACGATATCGAGGTAATGTCCCACGTACTCAAATAAAAAAAAAAGATACTAAAACTAATTTCATATAAAATATTAAATTTAAATTATAACCTCCCATATATATAATAACAAATAATAATCTCATAAATAAAATTCTTGAATATTCAGCTAAAAAAATTAAAGCAAATCCCCCTCTTCTATACTCAACATTAAACCCTGATACTAATTCTCTCTCTCCCTCAGCAAAATCAAAAGGAGTGCGATTAGTTTCTGCTATTAACGACGATAAAAAACACAATCTTAAAGGCAATATTAAAAATATAAATCAAATTAAATTCTGATAATTAAAAAATTTTATTAAATTAAAATCTATAATTATAATAATTCTTGATATTATAATCAAAGAAAGTCTAACTTCATAAGAAATAGTTTGAGCTACAGCCCGTAACCCCCCTAATAACGAATAATTTGAATTAGAAGACCAACCAGCAATTATAACAGTATATACCCCCATTCTTGTACAACATAAAAAAAATAAAACACCTAAATTAAATACAATTATATTAAATATATAAGGAATTAATATTCACACCATTAAAGATAATATAAATCTTATAATTGGAGAAAAATAATAAACCATATAATTAGCATAATTTAAATAAACTTGTTCCTTAGAAAATAACTTAATGGCATCACAAAAAGGTTGTAAAATTCCTATATACCCTATTTTATTTGGACCTTTTCGAATTTGAACATAACCCAATACTTTCCGCTCTAATAAAGTTAAAAATGCAACACCAATTATCACACCAATAATTAAAATTAATAACCCAATCATAATATTTAATAAATCTATGTATATCATATACTATTTATATATAATATAAATATATATATGTATGACTTCTAAAACCATCACAATTATTTCTGCCAAAATAGTTATAATTGTATTAATAATATTCCCTAAATTAAAATTATTTCCAATATTTGATCCTTTCGTACTAAAATATTATAATTTATTAAAGATAGAAACCAACCTGGCTCACACCGGTTTGAACTCAGATCATGTAAGATTTTAATGATCGAACAGATCAAAATTTTAAACTTTTGCATTTAAATTTTATCTTAATCCAACATCGAGGTCGCAAACTTTTTTTTTTATTTGTACTAAAAAAAAATATTACGCTGTTATCCCTAAGGTAATTTTTTCTTTTAATCATTATTAATGGATCAATTATTCATTTATTTATGTTTTTTTATAAAAAAAAGTTTTTCTAATTTTTTTATCACCCCAATAAAATATTTAATTTAAATTTTAATAATTAATTTTATATTTTACTATAAATAAATTAAATATAAAACTCTATAGGGTCTTCTCGTCTTTTAATTTTATTTTAGCTTTTTAACTAAAAAATTAATTTTTATTAATAAACTAGAGACAGTCTATATCTCATTAAATCTTTCATACAAGTCTTCAATTAAAAGACTATTGATTATGCTACCTTTGTACAGTCAATATACTGCAGCCCTTTAATTTATTATCAGTGGGCAGATTAGACTTTAAATTATTACTCAAAAAGACATGTTTTTGATAAACAAGTGAATATAAATTTTTGCCGAATTCCTTTAGCTTAACTTTTATTTAATTTACTTTTTTATTATTAATTATACTAATTTTATCATTATTATTAATTTTTATTTTATTAAAAATTATTTTTTTATAAAAAATTAAATTTTATTTTTAAATTTTAATTTAATTAAAATTTTTTATAATAAATTATAATTTTTAAACAATATAAATTTTAAAAATTTTAATTAATTTTTATATTTATTATAAATTTTTAATTTAAAGCTTATCCCTTAATATATAAAATTTTAAATTTTTATAATTAATTTAAATAATTATAAAATTATTTAAATTTAAAATTAAATTTTTTTCTAAAAAAACTAGATATATTTAAAAACGATTAACATTTCATTTCTAATTAATTATTTAAAATAATTATTCAACATTAACTTTATTAATTAATTAACTCTTTTAAATTCGAGATTATTTTATATAAAATTACATTCTTAATAAACTCTGATACACAAGATACAATAAATAAAATTTACTTTAATTTAATTTAATATTTAACTTATTTAAAATTTATTTTACAATACTACTAAACTATAAATCTATAAATTTTTTCTATTAAAAATACTTTAACCCCCATTATATATTTTTAATACTAAAATTTTTTTTATTAACTATAAATTATTAATTTTCCCCCCTCAAATTAATTAAATTTTAATTTCTTTTCAATGTAAATGAAATACTTTAACAAGCTCTAATTTGTTCTTTCTAGAAACACTTTCCAGTACCTCTACTTTGTTACGACTTATTTCAATTTTCAAATGAAAGTGACGGGCAATATGTACATATTTTAATTTTTAATCATTTTAATAAATTAAATAAAATTACATTTAAATCCACCTTCAAATATATCTTACAACAATATTATTCATATAAATATATTTATTGTAATCCATCATATTCTTAATTATATTCTGCATCTTGATCTGAATTAATTTTTAATCATAAAATTTAAATATTATTTTTATTTTAAAATATTTTTTTAACAATGATATACAAAATTATAAATTAAGTAAATTTATTCGTGGATTATCAATTATTAGACAGATTCCTCTAAATGAACTAAAATACCGCCATATTATTTAAGTTTCAATAAATAATTATTTACTATTTTGATATTTTTAATTAAATTTTTAATAATAGGGTATCTAATCCTAGTTTATATTAAAATTTACTAATTCATAAATTAAATATAAAATTTAATTAAATTAAAATTTCACTTAATAATTTAATATTTAATTTAATTTTTACATAATTTATTATAAATCGAAATAATTTAATTTAATTTTTGTATAACCGCAACTGCTGGCACAAAATTAGTTATTAATTTTTATATTACTAAATCTTAATTTCTTAAATTTTTAATATTAATTACTACTTTAATTAATTAATTATTATTAAAATAATTAAAATTTCACACTAAAATTTATATGTAAAATAAATTTAAAATAAATTTTTTAAAACATAAATTTTTATCTATTATCACTATTTTTCACATAGATTTTTTTTTTTTTTTTTTTTTATATTAAATGTATAATAGACATTAATAAATTTTTATTATTTATTCTTTCTCTTTTTTCATAATATTGTTATTAAAAATTAATATCAATATAAGTTGTATATTAATCCAATTAAATAACAATAAATTAATAAAATTATAATTAATTTAAAAAAAAAATTAATTAATTATTAATATATTAATTAATTAAATATTTAATTAATTATTAATATATTAATTAATTAAATATTTAATATATATATATATATACATGTGTGTGCGTATGCATACATATATGTACATTAAATTAACAAAAACTATTTATTTATATAGTTTATTAAACCATTTTTAATAATTTTTACATAAAAGAA